TTAGCAGCCCACCCCATAACCCGCTTCCCTCGACTGCCTTCAGAGAAGAGGAGGGGGATTTCGAAGAATGGAAATTCAATTCCTAAAGGTGGTTGACTTGCTTACTTGTTAGAGTAAGGAATCCTTGTCAATTTTCTCCGCAGGGAAATGGCTCCAAAGGACCTGTGCCTCTATCCTGACGAGGTTATCGTCACCGATGGTAGTCGTGAGTTCGCGGAGTACACAACCTTAAGGTCGTGGGTCCGACAATGGCTTAACTACGTCAAGTGGTACTACATGGTTGCAGTATCTCCAGGCGTAACCATCCAGGATCTCTTAGACGCACCATTCGTGAACCGGAAATGGCAGGTTGAATCGACCGACTCTCAGTTGGTCCGGTTCGGCCTTGTCTGGAAGGTTTTCGATTTGGTTGCCCTAAGGCTAAGGTGGCCTGTTAAGCCAATGTCCTAGTCGCTGCAGCGATTACGGATACCTCTCCGGCATCTCTACTCTGTGAGTCCCGCAAAACGCTTTCTTTATGTTATGTTTTGTGAGTTGACTCCTTATGCTAGAGCCAACCTGGCCTACCGGTCTTGTAAACCGATAGTTCCTTTTGGTTTGACACCTGAGGGTGCCCTCCTTTGGGGTCCATACATAAAGGACCTCATCAGGGTGTTGATAAAACTAGCTAAACCGGTTTCAGTGAGGTCAATCAAATAAAAGATTGAAGTAATTCAAAGGGAGGTCGGTCCGAATGAAAGTCGGGGAAAGGCTTGTAGTCTTTGTTTGGCTGCCGGCAGGCAACGAAGTTCGTCGAGGAGGATGGTCGGAGACCGTCATCCCAATATGGAGGACTTTTGGTGCGCCTATAAAACTCTTCACTGACACGACTAAGGCATTATTTCCGTCATTGGGAAAGTACTTCTGCCCCCCCTTTCGAGCAATGGGATTAGCAGGACTTTCGGTCAGTTCAAGTACAAACCATTAGAGGTAGGGATGCTCTCACCTGTGCGTGCTATAATAAGGGAAGACCCGAACTTTCTACTTGAATTGATCTTGGCAAGGTGCGAAGCGCTCTTAGCGCGCAAAGCAAGCAGCGAAGGAACGGCTTCTTCTCTTTCAATACTAGCTACCAGTGAACACTCTTCTTGTTCACTTTTCCGGCATAGTTGAAATCATGTAAGTTAGTTAGCCTTGGCCACTCTGTTGACGCAGTACCCTTCACTGCACGACAAAGGGAACTCTGTATTCTATGCTAATAGAAAGTCTGCGGTACAACTCTTGGGTTGGATATACAGATTGAAAACAAGGATTTCAGACAGCATGAAAGATTTCCTTCAGAAGACCGATCTTCAAACTGCCATGGGTGCGGTCACGGCCTCAAAGCCGGAGAAGAAGAATTAATCTAATAATTCGTCTGGTGAGAAGATGAAGTCTGGTTGTCAATTACCACCCGATACCCGACTTTCCTCAAGCGGGCTGATGAGGCCTGCTATGACAAGGGATAGATAGATAGGCACTCTCTCTAAGAAGGTACTCCTATGGCGATATACATGCCCTCTGGATACGACCCAAGAATCAACCATTATCTATCTTCCTAGTACCTTTGTCTGAACACAGGCGACTCTCTTAGTTATAGTACTTGTTCAGTTAAGATGTACATATAAGGGTACGGTCATTACGCAGCAATATATCTTCTCCACTGGGCGCGTATGGTAAGATGAGATAGATCCTCTGGGCCTAAGTCGCTCCTAAAAGAGTCTCTTCGATCTGGATTCAGAGGCTTCATCTAAGTAGAGTGAAAGATGGGCAGTCCCAGCGAGGGCAAGATGAAAGAGGTGGTGGCATCGTATAAAAGTGTAACCGCTTCAACAAATGAGCTTAGCTAGCTCAATCCCATTGCATCACCAGATGCCATGTAAAGAGATAGACTTTGCCTCTTCTCTGCGGGTCTTTCCTCTGCTGGTAGTCGCTTAGTCCTACTTCCTTCCCTTGTTTACTGTACATTGAGTCCTAACCAGACCCTGTGTACGTATAGAGAAAGATACTCGATTTATCATTGAGTCTAGCTAACTCTAAGCCCATATAAATCTTGAAGAGTTTGCTTTCTTAAGGCAGGTTCTCTTCCGGCTTCGGGAAATGAGAGGTCGATCGTATAGTAAGATCCCACGTGTTGCTTGCTTCAGTGAGCATTTCGGGTTCAACGAGTGTGGTATCAGCTCTTGGGCTTGGCTAACTTAATTTGATATGTTCCGCGCTCGGAGGTGCGGTACCCTCTTCCGCCCCTTTCCAGCCGGAGACACCTATGGTAATTCTTCCGGAAAGATGAGGCCGATCGATTGGAATGTTTAAAATATAAAATATCCTGCACCTCCTGGTGTGCTGCTTCCTGCCACTACTTTTTTAGTCTCCCACTCTGGTTGAATTCATATTCAAGAGTGAAATTAAAGTTTATCTAGTGGAATTAGACTTTCTCTCTTCCTAAACTGGAAATACACGCTTTTATGGAGGAGTTATGTCTTAATGTACCCAAGATACCCCCCCTTAGCCCTTAATGACATTATTAGAAAGAATATGCGTGGACTGATTGATTTACATGTATGATATATTATGTACCATTTTTGGAATAAACCGGTAGGGGGTACATGCCAAACTCCCGCTTTCCTAGCAAGGAAAAGAGAACCTTTCTTTATGGAATCAATGAAGGTAGTTTACTTGCTTACTTTAAAGAGTAAGGGTGTAAAGTCTTCAAAGAAAGAGAAAGACCTATTCCATCTGCCTCTTCCGCCTTTTTTTTTGGCAACATAAACCGTAGAAGGATATACCTGTGCTCGTTGACTAAGACGAAGCCTCTTTTATTGGCCAAGTCGTAAACTCTAAACCCGTTGTTCTGATGTCCAGATCCGGACACTAAAGTGCTGATCCCGGGACTACTTCTTGATCCAATTCATTTATTCTATCACCCGTTGGAGTGTATCGAAAAGAGATTCTTGGTATTGGTTTTGTGCCATGATTGGTGAGATTTTGCATTGATAATATTGTCTATGGTGGGTGCGCCCTCTGTTTTTGATCTCATTCGCGGCACTATTTATTAGTCTTCAACTCCAACATTGGGTGATACTGATGGTCGGCCGGTGATTGTCCTTTACTTTAAAAAGAACCTAGTGGGAAATGAAAAAATGGAGTTCTGCTCTGGCGAATGTAGCTGATCTTTCATTCCGGTTGGACCCCCTTACCGCTCTGTGGGTTCATCAGGTGACAAAGCAAGAGGACAAGAGGCAGGTCCATTGTCCTTCAAAAGAGAGGGAGGGGATAAGCACCCGAACATTAGACCAAAAGAAGGTCTATCATCACAGCAAGCAGCATCACTGGTAGAGATCACATCACAAAACAAACGATAAAGATCCATCACATCGCAAAACGGATCGACCGGGAGAAGTTATCGCTCTTTCACCTCGTAAACTCGGTAGCTCGGTAAACTTCGCTTCTCGCTTTTGTTTTGTTACCGGGCTGCTGATACAGAAAAAAAGAAGTCTTTGCTTTCGTCTTTGTGATTGATATTGTTTATGCGGGCATTAATAAACCGATCGTAGTCGCTCCAAGCACAATCATCACTGGCTTGTTTTCGTTGAGTTCCTTGGCTCTAGCACGGCCAAAAATGACCCTTGGATTTAGAAGGTCCCCGTATACGACCAATTTGGTGGATACGAAGGGCAAGTGTTCGGCTCAGAATAAGAAGGAAGTCGTGGGTATCAGTCAAAGGCCTACTAGAAGGGCAAGCGCCAAAAGCCTGAAAGTCACTGGTGTGGCTGCCAAGTCCGTCTTGTCTTCGCTGGGAAATAAAAGAAATACGAGACATGAGTGGACTGAGCCCGGTTGGAATACGACGAGTAGGGTTTAATCAATAAATAGGCGAACTAGGTGAGTGATACTAGACGAGTTAGTACAGAAGGCGGAGTTAGGCCTCGCCAATGAAAGGACAACAATCTCGTTGCTCGAACGACCTGCAAAGGCTACCAGTACCCGATCGATACCCGAAACCTACCACTGACTGGTGAAAAGCCAATCCCTGTCTGTGAGCACGGATAGCTAGCCAGGCCAGCCTATAATCCAACCCATCCAACAAGCACGGAAAGGCTCTAGTAAGCGCCAATCAATTGTTTACGCGCCCACCTTCTTTGTTTTGCTTTTCTTCCCTTCCGCTTGGACCGCGAACAGCCGATCTTGGCTGGCCAGTAAGGAATTGTTACTTGGGGCCGTTTCCCATACGTGCTTGTTCATGTAGTTTTGTTTTCTGAGGATTCATTAGGATTAAGCTTACGCTTGTGGTGTCGGGTGGGCACAAGAATAGCCAATTCAGGCTGACCCTTGATTCTATGGGTTAGATCGTCTTCTTTCTTCTATACGACGAAGGAAGGGTGCAATTGAGTCCGCTGAACTTGGGCGAGAGATGTGAGGGCTACCCCCTGTTGTGCCAGAGCTCAGGTGTCTACGAGAAGCTGAGGGAGGAACAATGGGCCGATAGCACCGACCGATAAGTCAGGTCGACCCGAGGCTACTGTGGCGAAAAGCATAAATTGCCGACCGATTGGCATAGAAAGTGAGGTGCGGATAGAAAGCAATTGGTCAACATTTCACAAGCATCGAAGACTTTAATCCAATGCGGGTAGGACTCAAGGAATTGAACCCAGATAGGATAGATACAGCCTGTTACCTGCCGATAAAATTACCGATGGGTAACCTCTGAAGACACTTTGGGATGATTTGCATTTGCCACTGGCCGAGTTAGTCACGAAGTTGAGATCCACCTATTTATTATATAGGGTAGGGTGACCCGCCTGGATAGCACTGTTGATCCCGACCTCAGATAATATTGGTGACGACCTGGCGGCTCTTTCTCCCGAATCTGATTGATATCGAATCAACTATCGAAAATGAACTAAACTATAAGCATAGGCGGGCACCTGACCTGCCAAACGTTTTATTCTCCCTGCCAAGTTTACTACCCGCTAACGGATCCGATAAGAGACTCCAATAGCTAGAGTACTCTTCGCTACCGGTACCGGAAAAAAAGGCACAGAGGAAGGGGTTTCATTCATAACGAGTAAGTGCCCCGGCAGTCTCTCATTCAGACATTGGAAAAAAACTTTCATCTAAGATGGTGACGGCGCAAGCAAATACATTCTCCGTGCCTTTAACCCTACGCAGAAGAGACTTATGGTCACTGCTAACCCTGGTAAGGATGTATCATGAGAAGGTAACTGTGCCAAGTATGGGCTGACGCTCTTCGCGGGAAGAGGTTCGAGTCGAGGGCTGCGCTCGCTGCAAGGGAATGGGAGTCAATGAAGGAAAGAAGATATTGATTTTAACTGGCGCATAAGCAGAAAACGCATCATCATAAGTAAGTTCATATCGATCGACTCCGCTCAGAAGGTTTTCGATCAGAGGATTGAATCAATATCAGCCCGCCCAAGGTTTCAATCGGTACGATAAACCGATTGGCTGAGGATCAACAAAAGCAATGGTTAGCCCAGGCCTGGCCTTGAAATGCATTCTGCCGGGTACGACTTTGCCAGATACACGAGACTCTCACTTTTTTGCCTGGTCCGAGATCTATTGCGGAAACTCGCAAGTGATAAGTGCTTATTTGAGAGTCGATCGAATAAAGCTCCTATGACCAGCCCGCGTCTTGTTGTTCGATCCGCTCTCCCTGTTGTTCCAGCTCCAGTCGGTGGTGATACTGTTCCCTTTGTTTGATCCAATGTCCCAGTGGAAGAAAGAGTTCCTTTTTGTGGGCGTACGGAGACGGAGGCTAATAAGTCAGTCAAGGGCTACAGAAGAAGAAGAGGCCTTATAGGTCCGGTCGCTTAGTGCGTTGTAGATTCTTTTTCAAGCCCGGCTCAAACTACGATGCCAATCGATTCACGAGCGGCAAACCAGAGATATATCAATCAAATGGAGAAGCGACGATTCGCCTTTAAAAAGGGGGCTTTCCACCTCTTATACATACGGGATCTCGGAACATACAAATACCAGACTCTGGCAGAATGGGCAAGCTCGGGAAAGACAAAATGGGTGTATTCGGGATAGGCTCTTCCAGCAATGGATAACCAGCTTTTTCATTCGCAAGTGGGGAACGGGACCTGCCAGTTCAAGATTGGAGCTGGCTAGCCCAGGAACTTGATATTCTTTTCATTTTGCAGGAGAAGATGAAATATGAATGTAAAGTCTTACCATCGACTTCGAATTGATGAGAGCCCTTTTTACGGTTCTGGCTGAATACGAGTTTGCACTGTTGGTTCATCCACATAGATATCTGGTCATACTTACTCCACCGAGGACCGAAGTAGATACGTTGATTTACCTTCCGACCGAGTACAACTAGTTGGTTACACATTCTCTTACCCCGGTTCGTAGACTCTTTTTTTGTTTGAAAAGAATACAAAGCTTCATTGTTCATCTTGAGAGCTTCCCATTACTCATCTATAGGGAGAGTAGGTGCTATGTGACTTGGATATGCCGAGTCATCAAGCACTTGAATTACCTGACATGACAGGCTTTCAATGCCTGGGATGTCCATTAACTCAGGTGGCATAAACTCCTTGAGAGTTATTGGAAACTTAGACACGAAATCCATATACTCACTAGGTGAGTCTGAGTTCCTTTGCTCTTTCTTTGACTTTGACGACCGATGCCAATGAATGGTCTAAGTGTGAAGGCTTCGGTAGAGGGGCTGTTACGGCAAAGACCGGAACAGATAGCATTGATTCACCACCTTTGATGAACCTTTCTATATGAAATTCAGCAAGGCAAGCGCACTCAAAGCATGAGGTAGGGATCTGAGCTCCCCTCCCACTCTTCCTAAGACTGAGGCGAAGAGAAGCAGAGCGGAAGCTCGACCATCCATCGGCTTCGGATTGTTCTTTTGCTAAGGAATCAAACTCAAAGTCTGGCTGTGCCCGAGCAAGGGCTTTCTATATGCAATTGATTGAGTAGCCAGCACCTTCGATTGAAAGGGGCTCTATCGATGAGAGCTTAGGTGAAGGCTCGAATAGCTTAGTTGAAAGACTCTGTATGGGATGTTCTTTCTATAGAGTGATAAACGGAGGGATCTTGCTTTCTAAAAGCCATAGTCAGGCAGAAGGCAGTGTGCAGTCAGCCAGTAGATGACACCAGAGAGGGATTGGTCAAAGCACGGATAGGAGCTCTACCACGATATGATCTCTCTCATTGAGAAAGCGCTATCAAAGCCGCTGTCCCAATAGCTTCGTTCAGGAGCGAACAACCACTAAATTGCTTGTTCAATTCCGGAGCGGAAGGGGCAAAGTCAACGACTGAGGCCAGAAGGTATGTGAAAGTAGAAGCCAGGGACAGAGAGAGCGGAGGAGAGAGAGATTTCTTTAAGTAAGTAAGAGGGGGGATCCTTCCTATCTCTCTGCCTTTACCGGGTAAGTGAGCACCACTCTGCTGAATAAGGGAAGGGGCGGAAAAGCTTATCCTGTTCAGGGGCAGAGATGTCAATAGCTCGACCATTAGGGAGAGTGGATTTTTCCATTGGGAGAGGTCTATGTCAATTTAGTAGACCAACGGAAGAGGGGTCAGTCAAAGTGAAAGGTAAAGGTCAGGCTTGCTTTTAGAGCAAGTGGATCCGTTGTTCGACGATGCCTATATCCCCTATGATGATGGTTTGGCCGAGATGAAACTTTACTAAAGGAGTTGGAGCATCAGTACCTTGCCTTTGACTTTACTGGCCTGTCTTCTCTTTACTTCTTTTCTTTCTGGGGGGGCTTCCATCTCTCTCTCTAACGCTGCCTTGGGCTAGCAGGGGGATGGACTTCCGAAACCAACCTCTTAGACTAGGCGTCCCCAGACGCTCCCACCTGTTGAAATCCGCTTTCAGAACGTAGGTTGGCCTCTTCGCAACAAGCGAAGTAATCTTTTTTTACGTGTTATTTTTATCCGCTGACACGGACAGTAGCTAAACTCACTTGCCCAGACCCAGGAGAAGGGATGCGTTTTGGGTCTCAAGGAGGCAATTCCCCGCTTTTTATTGGGTCAACTGACATGTGATCGATCGAGCTTTCTGAATGAGTTTTACTTGGGCTTACGAGCGAATCACCCTTTCCCCTATTCTAGAGTAGTACTCAATATCTAGTCTAGAAAAGTCTCTCCCCACTGGCCTTCGCTCTACTCTTCGCACCAGCCTCAGACGCTAATGCCATTAGCTAGCAGACAGCGAAAATAGCCTTCTTTCTCCTGTCCCCGCTGCTAGTCGTTTAGTCAGTGAATCCCTTCTGCTCGTCTTCTCTTCTCACTGCCTCCTTCTCATCGGTCAGGAATAGAATAGAGTAACGGGCTAGCCTTACTGAACTGACGGAACTACATGAAAAAAAGAATGGAGCTGCTCCCTAAAAAGGGGCTATATGATATTATCGGACAATCTAAAATTTCCCATCCTTAGCTAATAAGGAGAACGGGAAATGTGAAATAGCCGGCCTATGCCTATTCGTAGCCCACCCGCTCGATCAGCCATGCCAGAGGACGTGGAGGTATAAAAGTCAGAATAGAACACTGTGCAAAGGGTCCGCGACCACAATACACTGTTGTCCCTTTTTTTCTTCGCACTAGGAGTAGTTTGTAACTGAATTTAAGAGTAGCTGTAACTTAGCAATTCGATTGTACTCAGATCGAACATGGCAATGAATGTCAGTGTGCTCTCTGGACCTTACGATTTTTTTCTTTCAAATGATTTGTCCTCTGATTTGTTTACAGAAGCAAGCGAGCTCTTTGGGCCTTGCTTTTTCTTTTATTTGTTTAACTGTTGCTCTGATTCCTGTCATAAAAGTCCTCTAAATTGGGTCAGGGTAGAACCCACTCCTTTTGGTTGAACGAGGTTTTCGTGGGATCCCTCGATCGATTCAATTCTCGGGAGGTTTTCCTCGAAGATCGCCTTCGATCGAGAGTGAGAACATCTTTTTGGCGACCACAGGACAGGGGGAGGCCAAACCAAAATGCCTAGAAAGCCACTAGGAGTATGGCATCCCTTCTTGATGAAGGGGAAGACCCGAATGTTAATCTCCCAGAATACTATGTATGAAATTCCTTCATCGTCTCAAGTAGGGGATCAGGCCCTCGAAAACACTGGAAATCCCCAGAGATCTGACTTAGAAAGGAATCGAATGACCCTTAGTGCTAAGGCACCCCCACCCCAGAGGACTCTAGTACCTCTAGGGCTAATGAATTCCCAAGCCAGCCTTAGGGATAATCCTTTCTTCGAAGTCCTAACCAGAGGGATAACCCCTTGTTTGAACAAGGAAAACTTTAGGATACCCAACACAAATACAGAATAGGAATTCTCCTCAAACGAATAACTTGAGTCTACCTTCGAATACCCAGAGTAACCCAGTGACTGGACAGAATGCCCTTCGTGCCTAAAAGGTTAGTTCAAGGGCTTTGATAGGGAAATGCACGCACTTGTTGTCGTTTCAGATGCGATCAAAAAGCCTTTTTTTTTCAAGCGTAGAGACTACATATGAGGAAGATGCGAATAGAGATGCGGAAGTTCCTGTTGGAGTTGGAGGTGCAGGAGCAGTGAACATGACTCTTGCAGAAGGAATTAATGCGGTAAATAAAGAGGAGTTCCAGGCGTAGGAGTTCATTCAACTATAAAAAATAGGAGGTGCAAGCACGATCTATTCATGCCCCTGCTTAAACCACTCTACCCATAGAAAGATCTTCCTCTGCCACGCCCACTGCTTCAGTGAATTCCACCACTAGAGGTTCCAGCGAACTACAACTTCCGATGGTGACTTTCTTGATCCTTCTTCAAGGGCCTGCAAGCAAGCTACGGGCTGATAAGCCGCCGCGCGAGTAGCAGGAGATGGCTCAGCTCTTCGTTCGCAGGCACCCTAGACTACTTCCCACCAGAAGGAATGGAGTTGCTGACACTGAAGTTCGGAGCTATACCACAGAAAAAGAAGGATGTTCTGTGCCCCGATGTCTAGTAGAGTAGAACCGAAGCGTGAACACTAGATCGAAGGCTGCTGCAGAGAGAGAACTGGCATAAGGAAATTTCAGGAGGGATGCTCAAATGACGGGTGTTTTTCCCCTATTTATGGGGTAAGGAAGGTATAGGATGCGGTGTCAGGTGCTGCTGAACCATATATCTGAAAAGCTATCAGTAATTACCAGCCCTTTCACAAAGTGACTTTTCTTGAGTACATCCTTTAGTTCTCGGCGAACTTCTCATGCTTGACCACAAAACCGCGCCCGCTTGCTCTGTATTTTGCACCACCATGCAAGACTGTTCGTCCGTAATAGTGAACCTTTGTACCAAGAGAGAAAGTAAAGAAAACGGCTGCAAGCTGCATAATTATTATGTCACTTAATGCAGTTCTAAACCCTCTAATTTCCATGACCATGGGCAAAGCCATTAAAAGACCTAATTGAACAACAGATTGTGAAGCCATGGCTGCCTTAAGAGCATTGTCTCCCTTCGCCCTAGCATATTTCACTATTGCCTTCTCCAGCCCACTCAATGACAGGTAAAGTTTTCAATAAATATAAGTAAACATAGACTGTAATGACAACCAACTGCAAGAAAGAACCCATATTAGACTGTAATTGGAATCTCTAAAGCACATTCAATGCCATATAAATAGATCTTTCTAGAAAAAAAAAGTATATAAATATATATCTATCTCATCTTATCAATTTTTTCCAATTTAATATTAAGCGCTTTAAGATGAGTTGTCATTGGAATTAGCTGTAATATATGAAAAACAAAGTTCAGCTTCCATTCAGCAAGAAAAAGAATTACCATTGCATAAAATCCTACTGTCGTAAAATAACAAACACGACAACATGCGGAAGAAGTCGAAACGGTGCCCTAATCGATAGATATCCCTGCTGAGTGTCTGCTCTCCATTACCACAAGCCACTTTTGCTTCAAAGAGAGAGATTTGGTTGAGCCCAACATCTCTACCCTCCCCAACCTGAATATACTCATAGTGAGTGAGATTTCCACGCCTCAGTGTTGAATTGAAACTTCCAGAGGCAAAAGTCATATCAAAAGTAAATAAAATTCCTTGTATCCATGATAGAAAAGATTGATTTTTATCAGGAGTGCTATCAGCAAAGATACCCCCGCTCAAATTGATGCCCCGAGAAGCCTTACTGATGCTACCACGGGTAATGTGGAAAATTCTATCAAAGATGCCCGGATGACCATAATGGAACCGAATCCTAAAACCAACCAATGCCATATATACTATATAAATATAAATTTATAGTATTACATAAATTAAAGATGCTAAAGAGGACTTACTTAAAAGGCCTTGCAAGAACTCTTTGTCCTATGGTCACGAAGCTAGTTTCTTGATTTGACATAAACCAAGCCAGAGAAGAAAGACTGAGGTACGGATGTAATAAACATGAGATACAATTAAAGTACAGCATGTGTGTGAACCAAAGTCTTTTCTAACCAAATGCACCTTCCAGTAAAAATATGCTCACGAACACCCCAAATTGTTGGTGGACGCACTCCATGATCCTCATTAAATTCTTCCAAAAGGTTACGCATTTTGAAAGCTTCTTCTAAGTAGTTGTCCTGCATGATATTGGCAAATTGAAGCCTCAAACTTGACCTTGAAATAACAATATAAATAAATATAATTCCAACTTCTAGTAGTAACCTGGTTCATGTCAATAGCCTGAAGAGCTTCTCCTCGAGTTAAAATTATAGCATGGTTCTGGTTTTCAGGCTTTCCTTTTCCTATCTTTGCTGAGCCCGGTAATTTTATACGGCTTTAGACAAGTAAAAAAAAAAGAAATTAGATTAGGCGCTAGCTTAGGGGCCCCTTCCTAAAGCCATGAGAGTTGGTCAGAAAAACGTTATTCTAGACTATATTGAGGAGTAAGGAAAGGGCTTCCATGACAATGAGGTCATTCTTGCATGGGCTTGGGCTTGCTTTGATGATGGGTAGGCTTGTTGTGCTTTGGCCCTTCTGTGGGCTTTCATCGAGGTTTCATCGAAACAGGCCCGAGTCTTCATTTGTAGGACTTTCTTTGTGATGGTTCATGTAGGCTTGGGTCTTTCATTCGGGCCCTATTGGGGCACCCTGTGGGCAAATGCGTATAAGCTTGGGCTTTCTTAACGTGGCTCATTTGACGACTCAGTACATGGATGTCACGAGTCTATTGGCATAGAATATGGAATCTTTTCTACGTAAGCTGGTTGTACAAAGTTTGTTACAATGTGATTCGGGTATATTTGTGTGCTCCGCAAGGTAGCCAGAGCCAGCCAGGTTTTCATTAAACAGGCATGATACTAGAAACTAGATTTGAGTCAGACAGCTGTATAATAGGTTACGAGGGTTTTATTTGAAGATATTTTATGTAAGTGGTTCAATATAGAATCTATATATATTCCAGTCTTTTTGATATAAACTAAACTAGTTCAAAAAGGGGGCCCGTAAGCAATGAATTTTTTTATGGATTCTCCGCTGAAGAACGGATCCAAGGAAAGACAACCCACCATCCTAAAAAAGAATTCTGATTCCCTCGTCGACGCCCGTTGACCGTATGAAGCGCAGCCACCTTACTCATCATATCGAAAGAAAGAGAGACAAAGTCGGACACTGATTCCAAGCTTTCAAAGCAAGATAGGGATAGTGAGTCAATCGATCACCCGAAAGAAGGCAGCAGGCCGGATGATTAGCACTAGAGAGCGCCTGAAGGAAGGATGTTTATCCCTCAATCGCTGATCCAGCAAGAATGTCAGATGAGACCTATGTTGAGTCAAAGAGGCTTCCTATTGACTATTATTGTGACTGCTTCTGGGAATTGGCATCTGTAGCAATTGAGATATGGCATCAGTCTCGGAGGATGTTATGCCGTAGCAGCTAAAGAAACGAATCAAGTCGAGCGAAGCGAGGGGAGCTAACGCCTTTACCTGACATAGAAGAGATTAGATGTTAGCACCTTAAGCTCTCTTTCTTAACTATCTACTGTACCAGTGAAGTAGCCGGGGGGTATGGGATACGAGCGATGAAGAGTCTGATTGCTTTCACGTAGTCAATGTAGGTACGTACTGACTCATATAGCTGTATGATGCTCTCGGTCCGGATCTGATGACCATCATTCTTTGATTCTAAGGCTGATAATTGGCTTTCTAACGGTTCTCTATGACCTTCCTTCTTCTCTCTCCTCTGCATGAGATCTTTTCCTGAGGATTTGCTTTGAAGGAAAGGATTGCCTTCATTCATCTTCTGAGTTTCAGGCATAAGACAAAGACATTTCGTGACCAGCCTCTTTGACTGAAGGGGGAGTGGAACGAACGTAGCTAATTGGCAAAGAAGCTAGCTGGACTGAGCTGCTCCAGACTTGTTTCATCGGTTTTGTGAATTGGCTGCACTCCCGGCTCTGGAGAGAGTGATCCTCGGGTGACTGAACTACCCTACCTTGAGAGTAGGGGTAGGCCTAAGCTCAATGCCCTTACTCAACCACCAAGAGCAGCTAGAGTCAAGGCTTCATTTGCATCTCCAACAGACTTTACAAAGGCTTTTGGATTCTCCTAGTAAAAGAGCGAAAAGTCATTTAGAAAGAAAGGCTCTCAATCCCCTTTCACCGGGGGAGTCATCTCATATAGAAAGAAAAGAGAAAGATAGAAGAGCCGAAGCGCTAACTCTGACAGCCTTTCCTTCACACAAGCGAGTGAAAAGAGGTCTTAGGGGAAGTCGGCGTGAAAGAGGGGAAAAGACAGTCTTCAATAGGTAATGCTAGTGATCATTCTCAGAGGAAGTAGCTCATACTACCGGGCATTGACATACGCCCAATCAAGGGGCGGTTACGCCAACAAAGATAGAGAGGGCTATAGCAAACGATGAAAATGTAGGGGCTAACGACCATAAAGATAGAGATAGATATGATTCACCACTAGCAAATACGAGTGAGAAGAACTCTACACCTTCTATTCCTTGAGGGTCAAAGATCCCTTTTCCTTGAGCACTTGAGCAAAGGACTTTCACGACACGGCTAAGAAGGCATCAGTGGCAATCAGTGCTACTACTAGAATCTAATTAGCTTCGTTTCGATGGACTCGTTGTGAAGCCCTTATCGGCGGTTTCGAGCTCCTGTTGGGTTCACATTAGTCTTGGTCTTTTTCTTTTCTTGTTCTAACCAACCCGGAGAGGTGACAATCTAATCCCCCCTAGTTCTCTGGGAGAATGCAATCAGAGCACAAGGAAGCAGATCCTTTCACAAGAAAGCAATAGAGACCCCAGTGCAACAACTCTGGCAGCTCAGTCTAGTACAATCTCAGATCCGGAGTCGCCTATCCTTGGTTAGGAAATCAAAAGACTCGGGAAACTACTTAGAGTAGCGACAAGGATTTCCTCGAACAACCAGGTCTCACCTAGTCAGAAGAGAAGATAGGATCTTAGAACGAAAGAGCATCGACTGCAACCATGCATTTAGCACCTTCGAAAAGCCCGAGTCGAAAGGTAGTGAGGGGTGTCTGCCTAAGTAGCCCAGTCATTTAGGAACTTCGAACATCCTTTTCCTTCATGCTAGAGCGGATGTAGTGGAATTGGGCTATCTATTCTCTAGTAGAGTCCCATCCGGGAAAGAGGGAACTACTATCTCGATCACCCCATCTTTAGCTAAGAGAGAGGAGGTCAAGCAGTCAGGCTAATCAGTCTCTTCTTTCTTCTTCTTATATTATATGGTAGCCAGTCTTTGATAGAATGGTTGAATAGAGCCTCCCTTCTGTCTCCCAGTATGTCTGATAAGAAGATAGTAGTCAGTCAGTTGTAGGTTGACGAATGGCTTCTTTGAGATTAAGAACATCCTCCGCTTCTAGCAGCTCTTCTCTTTCCTGTATCGAGCGTGAAGCTAGACTCACAGGTTCCGGAGCGAGGCCCCTAGCGATAGGGGGAAAGGAGAGTGGGAAAGAGGGCTCCTTTCACTTGAGTGAATTCTTTTCTTCGGAGGCTGCAAGGGTGAAGAGACTAAGGTGGTTTGGCACTCCTGGTCAGTGGTAGCGTGGAGACCAAGTCGAGTGAGTCCGGCCTTCAGAAGCAGTAGAATCCCGCGCTACTACGAAGAGTTCGCAGCTTGTGGAGGCGGAGGAAAGAGCACCAGCAGCAGAGCTAGAGAGTCTCAGCCTTGGTGAATGAGCCAAGGTTCTTGACTTCTATTCGCTATAGCTTCCATGCCGAGCTAGCATAGCGCTTTCGCTTTTTGTTGAGAAACTCAAAGAAGCTCAGTTCTTTCTCCTCCCTAACACCCTACTCTCTTCCTCAAGTCCCACAGGGCATTCTTCCACTGGCCATTTGAAAGATGAATCTCTACCTTTTGAAGAAGGTGCCTAGCCTTAGCAGATTCCTACTTATCAGAGGGAAAGTGCTAAGACCGCGAATGTCGCATCCACGGGATAAGCATTCATTTACCTTTCAAAGATCGTTTATCCCGCAGCATCTTCAGTATGCTACAAAGAAGCATGAAAGGGCTATGCGAAATGGACAAAATCGGCTTCATCTAATGCTTGCTGGCTAGCGCTATAGGGCTTTGAACCATAGGCCTTTCTTCTTTTGTTTTGAGAAGAGCTTGCGCACTAGCATTCCTTCACCCGATCGGAGACTACCCGGCAACGTCCTAATCGGAGAATTCCAGATGTCTTGGAATAGATTTAGATAGGCATTTTGATGTATGCGGAGGCTTAGTCAAAAGACAGCTTTCAAAGACTACTTTCACTCGCTTAAAAGCGCCTCACTGTGCGAAGAATAGCCCTTCAAGCTAGATGAAAGATCTGCCAGAGTCTTGATGTTAAACAAACCCCTCCCCCCGGCTTTCGGTTTTGCAATCTAGCTCGGAAACATCCCGCGTGAAGTCCGTACCACAAGCTGTACGTTCAGCGATTCTGATATCAAGCTGATGACGCAAGAAAGGATAGCTTCTTTACAATGAAGATAGTCCCTTTCTTTTGGACCGTCAATTCAATAGCTTTTTCATTCTGCCTGGAAGGCATTGGAAGTTGTCTGCGAGTCCTGATAGAAGACCCTGTCCCTGCCAACTCACTTGAGAGTGCTCTGAGCTCGGGTCTCCTTCTCCCCTCTCTTTGAACTACCTCTGGAAATAGCAAAAAGAAGAGATGCTTTCACACTTGCTTCCTAACTCCCCAGCTACCTAGCTACCAGACTCCTGCTCCTAACTCATCAGTGAGATCTTCCCTGATCTATAGATTCCTTTCCCGTTGGCTAGTTATTGAGCTATTGAGTTTTCCTTAACAAAAGGAAGCTTCTTAGTTTCGGATGTTCTATTAGAGTTAGAAAGAGAGATGATCAAAGCTCTGACTAGCTCATACTTGGAATTCCAGGAGTGACAACAGCTGATGATAGGTCTAGAGATCTTTTGCCTTGAGAAAAGCTCTTCTAGGTGAGGGGGTTGAGGACCTCTCTGACTAGTTCCTACTTCGCTTCCAGAATGTAGCTTCATCTAGCAGTTGGAGCTAGTTGCCTCTTCACCTGACCCTACTCAACTTGACTTTCATTTCATGTTCTCCCTGTATCTAAGAAGCATCCAGGGTAGCCTCAGAAGTTGAGCTAGCCCACCTTTGCCTTCCTTTGTTTTGGCACTTCTCTATGAACTGCGTAGTCCCCCACTCAACTAACCTAACTAAGAGCACTCTCCCTTCCTTCATTACCGGTGAAAAGAAGTTCACAGCTCAACCCATAGACGGAAAGCTTCCACCATGATCCGGCTAAGACCCTCTCCCCACCTATCCATTTTTGAGGTAGGCGGGTTGGGTTAGCCAAAGTCCCCTCTCCAAGAAGGAGCTGCTTTCTCGACTCTCCGGTGAAAGAGCTGATCCCCTCCTTTGACTGACCGGCCCTTTCCTTTGAAATCAGGCTTTGTCCCGGCCTACTCATTGTGATGCAAAGAAAGAGAGGAAGTCAACCTTCTTTTCCCTTCTACTTGAGAGCCCTACCCTCCAGTTCTTTGGAATCCATTTCATCACAAGAAAGAAAGCTCTATGCTAGGATCTCCTGGAATCGCTTTCATCAGGCAATCACATTCTATTCAGATAGAAGAAGAACATCCTCCATGGCGGTACAAGGGATTGAGTCAGAGCCTTAGCTTGACTACAGGAACTAAAGCAAAGGACTTCCATTTCAGAAGACGGATAACCGGACTCGAAGATCATTATCGGAGGATAGAAAAGAAGCGAGTGGAATGGTTCCATCGAAAGAGATAGCTATAACTATTCTAGGGGCTGACTATTCTCTAGTTCGCGTGGCATTCTAGACTGAATCTTCTATAGTAGGGAAGGAAAGCCCTTTCTTCTTTTCTGAAAGCAGGAGCGCACGCAGTCTTAATTGATTCAACAATTGCGAGACTCTCTTTATTCAAATAGAAAAGAAAACTCTTCTTCAGGTTCAAACCGTAAGCCTTGTTCAAGGGGTATACGTTTTATCCAGGGAGCATAGCGACTGATAAGTCGATTAAAGTTCTCCTTAATCGAACCAACCAGCCCCACCACCTCGTCAATCTTATCGGGTGGGGATCTTTTAAGAAAACGTTGATTTATCAACCTTCTTTGCCAAAGTAATGATCTTTGACAGAGAGAATCTTTTTTAATAAAACTTCACCAGCATGTCCGCTTTCTCATCCTTCTTCAGAATCATACGCCTATGATGAGACGGAATGATCCGAGGGTAACCGGACCGAGTGAGAGAAACTGGTACCGCATTGTCAGGATGAACGAATTCATCACCACCATAGGCCATCATCAAGGATGAAGCTGCTTGCTTTAAATATAAAGCGCAGAACAACCACCCTGATTTCCGACCAAGGTGAACAATGCGAATAACAACAAGATGGATCCCCACACAGAGTTCCTTGTTCAGACCATCAAAGATCACTAAAGCACCTTTTGGTATGTATTGACCCCTAAAGATCAGATCCACCAGACGAGAAACTAAATTCCGCACTGCTGCTGAGTCGTCGGACTTATCCACCAAGGGATTCGTGGAATTTCTATGGATTGCGTTGGGGGAAATCTACCAAAGCTAGGCAGATAGATAGACTCCTTTCCCGCTGCTAAGGGAAAGTAAGAAAAAAAATCAAATGATTGTTTTTTAATCAGCGCCTCCTTTTCTTTTGGGTATGCAGGTACTACGAGTCCTCTCACTACCAACCAGCAGACATCATCTGGCTGGGTCTTGCCGGTATCAACAACAAGAAAAAAACAATGGAAACAGCAATTCACTATGGCTCTTGGCCCAGACAACGTCCTAGGCGTCGGGGAGATCAGAGCAACAAGGAAAGCCTAGACGACGTTTTTATTCCTGGGCTGCAGTAAGCAGATCGAGAGGTCGTTCCGCCCCTTGTCCCCGAAGATGGGTAATATGTTCTCATAAATTCTTGCTCCAATCTGACCTAGCTGGCGAGCGATCCCAGTTCGCGGCAGAGAACAAGACAGCAAGCGAGCGTACCTTTGTTCGCTTCTTCTCCACCAAGCACGGAAGTTTAAGGATAACTGTAGGTCGGTGGCTACCTAAGGAAACTCCGATTCGATCCGCCCCCCAGCTGGGAGGCATCTACCTCATCCCGATCACAAGGAGAGGTTCACCATGATGGGGGTACTTGTTTTTTTTTTCCCTTCCGGAAAGAATGAAATGCATAGGGGACCATCCTTTTGTTGTGTTGCGGCATGCTCCTCAGATTTACGGATTCGCAGGGGGCCTCAGGCCCTACTTAGTTGACTGACAATGACAAAGGCTTGCGAAACTAACTAAGTAGGGCCCTTTGAATTGAATCTGAAGTAGTCTATCAGTGGTGCAAAGCGGCTTTGTGCCCCTTTTCAGTAGGGGAGCGAAAGGTTAGACCTTAGAAAGTCAGCGAACAGCGGTTCTTCTATGTAGGTATGGCCTTCCCCCTTGACTCTCCTAACGTCGAGCTAAGTGACTTCGTAACCTTTGCGTAGCGTAGTAGAATGAAGGCTACGCACTGACGCTCTCTTCTCTATTAGCCTAAGCGTCTTCGCTAACTCGCTCGCCTACTATACTATAAACTACTATACAATACATTAGTAGGGTAGGCTAAGCCATAGGTCCTTAGTAGCGTTGACAAAAACAGCCGGTTAAAAGACAGTGAATCTTTATAAATATGTATAAAAAAAAAGAGATTTTATATAGGCCAGCTTGACAAGCTACCCTTCCTCTTGATCTTAGGTGCGAAGAGAAAGATCTCTTTTTTATGACTTCCACTTATCTATCGATCCCGGCCCGGAAAAGTGACCGACCAGGGCCCTCTTTTTGAATGAAAGAAAGGGTTTATGAGCCCTAGCCCTGTAAGCCCACACCTGTGTAGAGTAGATCGTTCAACACCTGCGGCACAAACCCATTTTTGACCTATTGGTCCTAGTATCATAGGCGACCGAACGGCCGCCCCCTAATTACTAGACCAACCTGCTGTAATAATTCCATAAACACCTAACGAAGATATGGCAAACAAATAAAGTAGCCCTATGTTCGAATCTGACAATACCATACCATAATCAAAAGGTACAACGGCCCGAGCGACCAGACTTAACATAAATGTAGCCACTGGAGCCATTCTAAAAAGGGAGAAATTAGCACTACTTGGTGAAATAGGTTCTTTTAGAATCAATTTCAAACCATCTGCTAGAGGTTGTAACAATCCGAACGATCCCACTACATCAGGACCCTTTCGACGTTGCACAAAAGCCATTACTTTACGTTCAGCTAGCACTAAAAAGGCTACTCCTAGTAGAAGTGGTAGAATTATTCCAAGTATTTCAGCTGGAACAGCTATGTACGTTTTCGATTTTCTATTCACTCATGATCTGGCCTGGTCGACCCAATCATGAGATTGAAGGATGGGACCTTTTCTCGAAAAAGCCTGTCTCTCGACATACGGGCATTCTTTTCGATCTTGTACCCAGCAAGAAAACGAATGCGCGTTAGCCCTTTATTAGTAATGGAGGCTTTCGCGCAGCTCAATCCCTTGCTTGTTCGCTTCGCATAGGCTACACAAGCGGTAGACTGAACACCAACCCAATCTCGATGAAAAAAGTGAACTACAAGCAACTACATCTGTGAACTGGGAGGGACGGAATCCTAGCTACTAGGTAGGGTAGCCTGAATCTACGCTACCAGCTTTCTTCTTATTCAATTTCCGCTTCGCCCTTTTCCGGGGAGCAGGACAGAGAGCCTAAGGGACAGAGAAGAAAAGACTACATCGACAGGAAAAGATTTTCATTGGGAAGGCTTCTTTTCCTCAACTCAACATTCTTCTCTGGGTCAAGCCAGCTAGGCCCTCTTCTGTCTATCTACGTAATAGAGTGCCATCCCGCTTCTGCCAGAATCGAAGCCAATACGTGGACGCTTAAATGATTTGGTTCACGTCTTTCAATGCCTTAAGTTAGTTATTTTCTTACCCGAGTGACTGAATTCCATAGTTCATTCCTAAACCGGAAAGATCGTCCCAAACTAAAAGAGAGTCTACCAAACCCAAACAAGGATCTTCCCAGCCTTCCACCAAAGCCACAACACTTCCTGTATCACCATCTCCGCTCACAGAGGGATAAGCGGACTAGCCGGCTGAAAGGCAAAGAGAAGAACTGCCTACTCAATTACAACTAACTAACCGCCTGAGCGAATTGCCGATCTCTTTCCCAAGGGATGATCTTCCTTTCATTCAGAAAGGCCTCCATCTTGCATTTTCACGCGCTCAATCGGAATTGGTTAGGTAGATGTGAGGAAAGAGCAGTGCTTTATTAATAGTCGTGGGGGTCTGTAGGCCCCATTGTCTTGTTGTTGTGTAGCTACTATTTTCGAGTGTTGGAGCTGAGCTGATTGGAGCTCGGGATTTCCTTAAGCGAGTTCAAGGAAGTGACGTGAAGGTAACCCCACGGAGCGGTAAGGAGCTGACGAGAGAAACTGGTCTCCACGTCTTTTGGTAGTGGAGGACAGAAGGCGGACTTAATTGAGTTGTGGTCTTGTTGGGGGGCTCTAGTAAGGTATGGGGCTTTCAAAGGGGGGAAATTCACCCAGTCTAAGCCAGGCAAGCAATGCAAAGCTAGACGAACCCAGACAGAGAAAGATCGGGCTTTGGAAGCGGGATGACATACGGACTATGCACAATTCCGTCACGTGCGGGTAGACCAGAACGTAGACCTGTCATTCCTTAACCGGGATGGTAAGGCCCTTGAAGCTGAATTGGATCAAAGGCTGCGCATCTCGCACCTTGCTACTTATTTCGTAACAAAGCGAATGAGTAATCGAATGCCCTAGCCCGAAGAAGCTGCTTGAAACTGTCCTGGAATCCCTACTCGCCCATGTCGGGATTCAACCTAAGGCTTGTTCGAAGTCCGAATGAATGGATAATACATACATAAAGAATATGAAGCACAATCTCCAACTCTTAACCGGTGGCATCTTTGCTTGTTCCTGATGCTTCAATTTATGTAGGGCTCCGTCCCGGAAGTGGACTTCTCTTCTCCTTTCGTTCTCTTCCTTCTTTTTTGGTTAGATATTAATACATAGTAGTGGTAAAAGAGTCTTTGTCAGTACGGAAAGCTAGTCTGATTATTTTTAATAGCCTTATTTTTGCCTATTACTTTCTTTTTTGATACTCCCTTCGCGGATCTCCCCTCTTATCCAATCAACCAACTGTCCCAGGCCGGGAAATAGCGTTCCCGGAAGAAGCTTTCGCCGCCCCTAGCTCTTAGCTGTCTCCTTTTAGTCAGAGGTCAAAAAACTGGAATTCGACATCAATGGAGAAGAAAGCAGACTTGTTCGCTCACTCTTCTTGCCAAAGTGATTGATCTCTCTTTATTTTCGGACTGGTATTCCCGCCGAGGAGACCCGCCCCGACCTTGATTAGCTCACTCTTTTCTTAGCTGGTCTTTGCTTTCCAGTGAACATTCTCTTTCTAGAGAGAACTGGTGTGCACCAGAGCTGGAGCAATTCATGGAAAGCATCCTTATCTGATTAAAGAACGGAGAGTCTCATCTCCTGGGGCCTGACCCTGTGATGTAGAATCCTTTGCTCTTTCACGCATTGATCTTGATTCGGGTTTCAATTCATTTCTTTCTCAGCCTTGCACCCGGTAATAACGGAACTTGAAGTCTTGCTCGTCTCTTTCATTGACCAGGAAAGGATTCTCAGTGATAGGAGGACACTCTATCAAAGGCCTTGATCCAGCTCTCGCTTCTGTCTCAACTACAGGCCTTCACTCTACTCTCTCGTTCAGATCCTCCGTTCTAGGTCCAGGCATACGCAAGGATGGGAAGGAGACCACAACTCCAGATCGATGTCCCAGGTCAGGTTACCACCCCTCTCTCTATCGCTCTCTCCCTCGGCATACAATCAATGGGCACAATAAAATTCTGAAGTGGATTCAAAAACTAGAAAGCCTTAAGATCTTCCCTCTCCTGACCATGAGGAACGAGTGAATGAAAGCATAAATACGGGCTCTCATGGATTAGTCGTCATGAGGCCCTCTTGATAATCTTTGTCTTTCGTGATCTTCCCCCACATAGGGATGCTATTCTTGCAAATGCTTACTGCCCAACAACATCTTTTCGAAGCAAACGGAGCTCACCGATATCCAGTTTTTTTTACATTTACAAAGGGATTCAGACAAGGAAGGCTGTTAAGCATGCAGACTGATTCTCTTTTCTTACGTTACGTGAATTAGATACTACTGAAATGCAGTTTCACTCCTCAGAAGAAGGTAAGATGACTATAGGCAAGAAAGAATTGAACCTAAGGCTTGCCCCCGAAACATTAGGAAGAAATGCTGCTTTAGATCCCGCCCAGATCAGATCAAGGGCGGTCTATTTTTTTCTTTCTAAAAGAGCGAAAGTTTACGGGTTGATGGGTGCTCTTTAGGTGTTTACTACCTCACATCAAGGTGACAGGATTCGAACCTATGGCCCTCTGTACCCAAAACAGATGCGCTGACCAGACTGCGCTACACCTCGTCTCACCCCCCTCAGCATATAGATCCACCCGATCGATGAACACTCGAACCGAACTCGCCCATCCTTTTGGGCACAGGGACGCGAGAACCAATCCGAGTAATCAACCGCTTTTTTTAGAAAATCTGCCTCCAGCAAGACAAGATAGGGCGACGCCAAAAAGCCGTATAGTGCAGGAGCGCTCACATTTTTTTTTGGTTTCCTCTTTCACTTGAATTTAAAAAAATCCGGCTCGCTCCCGGCTACCTGTCCTTTGGACCCAAAGCCCGCTTAGAAGTGGATTCGAACCACTGACACAAGGATTTTCAGTCCTTTGCTCTAACCAGCTGAGCTACCTGAACCACTTTCCTAAAGTCAGTCTGTTTTCTTCATCGAATAGCGCCCTACCTTACTTACCACTTTACTAGTAAGGGAAAAGCCCTTTACTCATAAAAAGAAAGATAGGGCTTTCTTTTTTCGTTCGTCAAGCTTTCGAGCAGCTCTTTCAACTGCCGCCTAATCTCCTCTCCCAACATGCTAAAGAACCGAGAGCCGCCCAGGGACTGCCGGAGGGAGCTTGCTTCTAATATAAAAAGAAGATAGGCAGGCCGGTCAAAACAACGCGCAACGGGCTCTCCGCTCCTAGTAACTAAGTAGTGCTATTCTGTCCTCCGGGGGACTCCACCAACACCAAGAGGTTCTTTCTCTCACGTAATTTCGCCCGCCCGTTCCACTTCCGTGCCGGAGGAAATGGGATTCGAACCCATGATACAATCTTCTTGTATGTCGATTTAGCAAACCAATGCCTTAAGCCACTCAGCCATACCTCCAAGTTGTTGATCGGAATTTGATGTGCGGTTGGTTGCCCGAAGGGCTATCTGATCCGATCAACTGCGTAAGCCGTAGCGCGCTAGCGCGCGTACTCTTCCTCTATCTATGAGCGAGACTCCATCCAAATCTGCCACTCGTTGGGCGACGCCCTCTTTTCTATGAACACCCCACCACTGAATGATGAACTTTGCCAGTCTTCGCCTCCGACCCGACCAGGAGAGAACACAGAGTCAAGCCAAGCCCTTACCCGCCTGAATTGAATTCATATCTCCTTCGTCTGGTCGAGAAGGGAGAAAGCCCGGGGAACTGGACTGTGACTCTTCTATTACATTACGGAGAAGTCCATTTTCGTCATGATCGATCCACGTCCTACCGTAGTGCCCGGAGAACAAGGCTTGCTTAGCTTACAAAGCTAGCTTACTAACGCGAAGGCCTTTAGTTTAGGGCTGACTTAGTGCTTGTGCTAAGGTTTGAAGACGCTCGACCCTTCCATATTATATACACGTAAGGCAAGCAACGGCTAACGCTTTATTAGTAAAGGGGGGGCGCGCTAGCGCGCATCCGTTTTCTTGCTGGGAGAGGGGCTAATGCCACTCGACTGTAAGGAGAGGGGTGAAGTAGAGTAAGGAGTTTAGGCTTTCGCGCAGCTCAATCCCTTGCTTGTTGTTTTCGAGCCGGAGCTCGCTGGGTAGTGAAGTGGTCCGTGAAGGTTAAATCACACTTGTGTTAAGCAAGCCGAGTAGTCAGACTTAACATTGATTGAAGCAGCTGTTGGAGAGAAGACACCAGTCAGACCTGCAAGCACCGGGTAGTACGCAGCGGCAGTTTTCAATCATACAATGTGTACTCGTAGTCTGACTTTTAGCGGTAGTCAGCTGTCCTCGTTCTCCTCTTTTCATTGCCCTATTGAGTAAGGGTCGGTGTTTGCAAAAATGTCGAGCCTTACTCAATAGGGGTCAGGTACCAGTAGTGACAATGGCAAAGGGGGGGAGCTGGACACTGCTGAACCGGAAGAGATTGCTCAGGATGAGTGTCTGGGTAACAAAGCCGAGAAGGGTGTAGTCAAGGTGCGAGTTTAACGAGCGAGGAGAGTGATTTGGCCCATAGAAGCGAGGATCTGGAAGAGAGGGTTGATACTGGGTCAACTATGGCAGTGACTGAGGGGGACTTGTTCTGTGATAAACAAATGACTCCAAACAAGAACCTCAGGGCAGCCAATCCTAAGAAAAGAGGTGAACCTGAAGCAGTAAGAGTAAGCGTTCAGGTGCTGGTGCGAAGACCTTTTTTCCACCTTACCTTTTTCGAATCGAATGATTCAGCGCTCTCAGAAAGCGGATCAAAGGCTTCCTATTCAACGGATTCGGATTATTCTACTTTAGATGCTTCGGATGCTTCCTCGGCCGCGCAGTACGTACTTCTGTTTGGAGAGTCTGTTCCTTACTTAGCTAGGACTTTGAGTGACTAGAGTAGCCCCTCTGTATCCGAAGGCGCCTTTTTGTTTATGCACCTGAAACGGCTTCCGATTTTACTTATAGTAAAGTGGATCGACCCCGTTCAGTAGAATTACGAAGAAAGCTAGGCTTCTTGAACCAGAGCTAATTCGATCTTCCCCTTTCGACAATGTGTTTGAATAGCAAGCAAAAGTACCACGACCGAACAATTCAATTCGGTTAACAAACTACTTCTAGAATGAACTACATCCATCAACCGGCATACCTTTCTTCTCGTAACTACGATCTGTCTTCGGTGTTGATATGATCTTTCTATCAAGAAAAGATCGGGAATTGCCGCTAGGCTTTTCTTTTAGCTCTCACTCATCCCGGGCGATTCTTATTATTTTTTTCTTTGTCACTAAGGAAGGAGTAGTTGTGGCTTTTGACCAAGAGAACGAGCTAGACAGAAAAGGTACCACCGAAAGAAGGTCGACCTCACCCCCTTTGGTAAACCGAAGCAGAGAAAGAGGAAGAAGCAAAGCTAGGCCATTCGATTAGGGATGTTCTCACCTATGCGTACTCTCTTGAATAAGGAATCTAAAAAAGAACCTTATTCTTTTTCGCATCTCCCAAGTTCGAATGCTTTTATGCTGTTAAAAGAAATCGAATACCATTCGTGACCCAATTCAAAAACGGAGTGACTGAAGACCTCCTCCCCCTTTCCCGCCTATCCCTCCCGCAAGAGAGGACTCGTTCTGGCTTTAAAGAGCCTCTTTTTTAGCAGTCTCGCCCATAAGATAAGAGAAGATAAGAGAAGATTGACCATCTCTTCTTCCAAGCTTCTTTCTGCTTCTTCTCGGCGTAACGAAAGAACTAGATGAGGAGAGGCCTCCGGTTTCAAATCCCTACCCTACGCCTTACGAGGGCGCCCTAGCCAGATTCACTCCCAAGGGTCAATCAAGCCTTTTCAACTAGTTCAAATAGTCGTCACAGTCTTCGTTCCTGCTTTCAACGAGACTTTCTTAGCTGCATCAGCTTGTAAAACTCTCTCTCCTTCACCAGGAAAGGGAGAGCGGACAAAGTACCAGACGATTTGGGTTGGGTAAGAAGAGCGTACGATAAGAGTAAGCAGACGATGTCGATAGAAGACGATTCGTGGGATCTTATCTTCCTCAAAGTCAAAGAAAGAGAAAAATGAGCTAAAGAAGGTATGCCCAGCCCATGGAATTAGATGTCGAATGAGTACGATTTCGAGCATAAAGAGAGAAGAAAAAGGAACTTTTTAGCAAGAATCTAGGTTTAGCAAGATAGCTGCCAGAAAGACTGAGCTTAGGTGCATAGCGCTTAAATAAGTGGTTGAAGAGTAGCTTTCCATCCCGACAATGACTACTTACTTTCCATTTTTGGGATTTCACTTAAAAGACTGGACTTCAAGCAGCAATGAGAGCAAAGGCAAGGAATTGATGCGCCAATAATCGAAGAATGGGGCAAGGCAAATTTCCAGACAATGGCAAGTGCTTGAGAAGGAGCTGTAAAAGAAGGGGCTGCTAGAGAATAGGGAGCTCTTGAAGAAGAAGGGATTGCGGGGTGAACGGCATTCTGTTGTACTACTAACACTAGCTGTACTAGAGTAGTTTAGTAGCGCCTTTTGAATCAAATAGGCGAACCCTTTCCGAAAGGCGAACAGCCCGCATTGCAAGCAAATAGATAGCCCCCGCCCGTTTGAGTCGTTGCGAGCCGGAAAGCGTACCGGCAGTTTGAGTCGCGAAAGGGCCGCTTGGCTTGCTTAATCTTTATTTTCTTATATTTATATATACAAACAAAGAAGAAAATCATTTTTTTATCCAATTGTTAATTCCTGGGAAGAGGAAGAAGCAGATAGAGCAAAGGCCTCCTCTTTCCGAGGTTGGGTGTGGCTTCCCGAAGTGAGCGAATTGCATGTAGAGATCCGTAGGGGCTTATAGTTTAATTGGTTGAAACGTACCGCTCATAACGGTAATATTGTAGGTTCGAGCCCTACTAAGCCTACCACCCCCTTCTCTTCACCCGATACAAGAAGGCAGTCGAAGTCCCCTCCACTCTTCATTTTATGGGAAGACATCGCGTTCCTAGTCGATTTCCCTCATTGCACTGTCCCCTTAATGCTACGAAGTGAAGCAGGCATAGAGACCAACCATAGGGTCTCTATCCTGTGATCTTTCATCAACCCCGGCTCGGTATCGGTAGTCTCAGTCTTTCCCTGCCTGCCCTGGTATGAGTTGAGGGGAGTCTTGTCTTATTCTACTCTAGGCTCACTCCACCCCCTGTGTTGTCTTATTTCAGGAGGGACTAGATTTTTAAGAAATCCCTGACTCTGTCTTTGGGCTAAAGCCTATAGTTCTCTCCTCACTAACGGAAGTCTCTTAGTAAGTAGCATCAGCTCTTCCGGGGGGAAAGCCTAAGTCAGGAGTATTCGCGGGCTATCCACAAGCATTAGTTCTCCCCCTGACCTGCCTCCCAACCTCAAGATCATCAGCGGACGACGCCTTCTTCCGAAAGTCCTCCCTCTTTGCTTTGCCCCAGCGAAAGAGACTGAAAAAGATCCGTATCCGATTCCTCGGGTCTTGCTGCGTCAGCTACCGTAGATAGGAGGCTTTAGCCTATAAAGAAAGCAGCTTAGTAGTCGGAAGGAAGCAAAGAAAAGTATGCCCTACATGTCAGGGTGGAAGTTCAAAGCATCGAAGATGAGTACATGGAAGCACCAATGAAGAAAGTCCAGAATGCAGATATAACCTTCTCGACAGAAGACATCTTGCTGGACAGGAAGAAGCATACATAAGCGGCCTCTTTATCTCACCGGTGACATCGGCCTGTCTATCTAGTATCTAGTACTAGGACTAGTAGAGTAGAGGCACTACTGGGCGGGGCTTCCTCGATCACAGCTTCTCGCTTAGCTAACTGCCAGACAAGGATGCAAATCAACTCCTTATATATATATATAGAAGAAGATCGACACATTCAATGAAGCAGCCAGTCCGGCAGACAAGCTACTTTCTGATTCTAGGACTGGCGGATCCTCTATCTATTAGCATACCCGTACCGGCAGTTAGACTAGCTAGCACTCTCTCCCCAATCAATCGCAGTAACCGGCTGTAAGAGAGCTGACTGTCTACCTGATTCAGTCTACTGGCAGTGAGTACCAGACTATGAGATAGCCTGGCCAGTGCATCCAATCAGATACCAGGCAGGAAGCTTCTTGATTGTTTCCCCGTCTGCTTTCCTTAAGATCTACAGAATACGTTATAGATGAGCCTGCCAACCGTTCCACCGGAGCGGTTTGGTTTCAAGTCCCACCCATAGGGAGTGTCGACAGACCTGTTGACATGTAGGGCATACACCACTGATGAAGGGGATGTAAAACACGCGGGATAACCCAGTTACCTATGGCAAATATCCTACGCTTCCCCCCACCCTCTATAGACTGACCTAGTCGGCCGAGGCTGGGCATAACCTCAGCTAACTCTGGACAAGGATGCAAATCAACTCCTTATATAGCTCTAACAGCTTCCTCAAATGCAGAACAACCTATCTGCGAGATGAGTTCGTTGTTAGGGTCAAAACAAGACCTCGTCCAAGGAAACCACAACGCGCCTAACCAATTAGCTTGTTGACGTCCACGGAACTGATTCCGAGACTCAGCAAGTTGAAACCAAGAATGGATTTCAAAGGGGAAGGCTCGGAAGACAGATTTAACTCCTTTCTTACGACGAGAGCCCTTCAATCGGCAATCGGATAGGCCTCATCTTAGATGGTGTGGCCTTCCAGGTCGGATCCCAAGTAATTCCTTGTAGCAAAGGAATACTAGAGATAGACGGAACATACCTTTGCAGTAATTCTTTGAATAAATCACAAGAATTCGCAGCATCGGTAGCCAAGGCCTTCACATTAGAAGGGGGAGTAGAGATAGAAGATAAAGTTTTTTGCTATAGTAAAGAAAGATAGAACTTTACTACTATATCTGCTCGATCATCACGCCTACGGATCACCTTACGGTGAAACGGGGGAATGATCCTTGGGAGTCCCGTCCTCGAGAGATGGGAACAGATAGTTCGGTCAACCTCTTAGGGTGAGTAGAAGAAGAATAGTGCATCAAGCATGTTGATGCTTGTTTCTTGTTTACAGTAAAGAAAGTGCAACATACAGCCACCCTGATCGACGGCCTAACTTGACTACCTGTTTAACCAGGTGATGAACACCAAGACAGATTTCTTTCGTTAACCCACCGGTGACCACCAAAGGAATCTTCAAACAAAAGAAGACCCCTTAGTTTAGTTTAGTAGTAGGGTCTTTTCAAAAATGCCCTTGCTTTTCAGTAACGCTCGAAATCACTGATGTCGAGTTCAATCAGAGTAGCTTACGGACTTGGAACCTCTGGCTGAAAAGATTGAATTACTTCAAAGGGAGGGGTTTATCGGCGAATTCCGGGTATTCAATCTCTTTTTTCGGACTTTGCCGGGCTCTTCCCTTTCCTTTGATCAATTTCCTCCAACAAGCTCTTGAAAGTCTTTGACTAAGCCTTCTTCCCGCTCTACTGGAAACTTTCCAATATGCTTCGAGTGCCTAAAATATAAGATAAGAGGCAGAGGAAATCTCGATTTCGATTGAAGCCAATTCAACCGCTTCGCCCCTATTCTTTCTCTAAAGTAAAGGCTATCAACCGATTCATTCCTCTTTCCTGCTCTTGGGGATGTAGACCCTTTATTACAGGCTTGATCGATATAATTGGTTATTATATATTCTATATTGATCTAAACCTACAGGTAACAACAGGAAGATAGAGAGAAAGCTTAGAGAGCTAGCAGAGGCAAGTCAAGGTATTAGGCTTAGCCTTTCCTCAGGAGAGGAAGATTGGGGCAGTCGGGCTATACCTCGCCTACTCCATACCCTTTTGGGGAGTCTTAGTTTTAGTTCCACACTGCCATGATTAGAAGAAGGCACTCCCCTGAACTGCATTTAATAGGAAGGCTTGGTCCCTGCTCTTTTGGGTGCCATTCCTGCGAGTTGTCTTATCCAAAACGAGTCACCAAACCAAGTGTTGACCTGAGTCGAACAAGGCTGGAGTCATGCCAAAGCCAGTCCATTGCCTCAACGTTGGATTGATGGGTTGAAATCGCCCATTCCCGATAGCCTAGATATCTATTTTCTTTTATGCCCATCTCAAAATCTCTCGTTTCAAGCATTTCATCCCCCCAGAATCAAGGGCCTTAAAACGTCTTCAAACGGTCATAGGAACAACATAACGAAACAAAGAAGACGAGCCTGACAGCCAATCCCTTGAACTGCCAGGCAAAGACGGAGACCTGAGATTGAGCCTAAGAATCTGTCAACCGAGGCCTTCGTTCTCAAACACTCCCTTATTTAAGAATCAGCTTTCCCCGGTGTAAGGATGAAGGCCGTACCCCTTGTGGGAGGAATTGTTTTAGTCCCAGCTCCCAGATGAGAAGAAGGAAGCCCAAGGAACTGCCATTAATATGAATGAGAAGGAGCGGAACCCGAACCCAGGGACGTCTGATCGCTCAGATTGGACTCTTCTTAATGGTCACCCTTGGGAGGACTAAATCAAAGGATCAATCACCTAGCCTGTCACTGCTGTAAGCTAATTCCGATTGGATGCTTCTTCCGGACCTCTGACAGCTCAACCAAGGCTTCCTCTTCAAGATTCGACCCATTGCTAGATGCGAGATCGGGCACTGCAGCCTTTTCATACTTTCCTCCTGAGTCTGATGGAAGAAAAACCTTGACTTCTACATTGCGAACAACACAAAACATCCGGAAATAGACTACTCCCATATCCTACGCTAAAATGGAAATATCCTACTCTGAGGCCAAAGAGAGAGACTCAACCTGGTGATGCCAATCCTTGATAACAAGAACACACGAGCAATCCAACCCGTTGGATTTCCTTTTCCTCTTCCCATTCTTACTTCTGTAGGTTTCCCGGTTCAGCACCAAGGACTAAAGCGCCTAGTCCGGGGCACATATAGTGCTCTTATAATCCTCCTCCTCCCGTAATATTAGTTAAGACGGCTACGGCTTGTAGGTGAAACTCACTTGTGATCCCATTCACATAAACATCTCTGATTGCATTAGAGAGAATAGGTAAGCTTTCTGTATCAATGATCTCATCGCAAAAAGCGGGGAGGGTCCAATTATTGGGTAGCGGATAATTCCGAAGGTTTAGAAGTTCGGAAACTTGTGCATAGAGGCAGTTCTTACCAGAATCTACAGCACGCTGACACAGGGCATGAATTTCAGGGGTTTCTTCCCTATGATTCCACATAAACTGTGCTAAAGCGGAAAAAGAATCATAAAAGGAAATTAGTGCTTGTTGTCTGTCCATCTTCAAATTTCTTCCTTTCTTGCTCCTTGCTCGCGGAGCGGCATACCGAAAAAAAGAAGGATTCAATCCAGCCCATAGGTTATCCCTACAGCTACCTTGTTTTGCCACCGAGACCAACCACACCTATAATTCTACACACTAGCCCTCTCTTTTTACCTCTTTCATCCACTTTACAAGTTGACGGAAAAAGTAGCTATCGACACCCTTATCTGACAATTCGGACAGATATCCCAATAATGGAAGGGGATCTCTGCCATCGCTTCCCGTTACTTCGGTAATGACCCACGACCACTGTTGCGAAGACTGGGGGGATACGTATTTACCGTCAGCGGTCAAAGAGCGGATAAGGGTGATAAGATGCCTACGAAATTCTGTACACTGATCCCTTTCCGGATCTTTCTTTTTTTTCGGTTTACCCCCACCGGCGTCACTCGAGCAAAAGGTGTCGGGCTTCTGTCATCACTTACGAGAATTCAAAACTGACTGAAAGAGTCAAGCTAAGAGTTGGGTTCCGGAGTGGGGGCTGAAGTCCGAAAAGGACTGAAGGAGTGAAGGCAGGCTAAGGAAATACCTGAAAGGGGGTCGGGTCTCATAATCAAAAAGCATGCAATCCGCCCTAATCAGTAAGGGTCCGGTGAAAGATCTTAAGGAAAAAGAGCCAACCCTTCTATTCCTCTCCCGAGCTTGAGCTTTCGCAAATCTCTGTCTAGCCAACCAATTACGCTTACCAATGAATGATATGGGTTTTCAAAATGCTTAGGCCTCCTTCGGTTCATCAAGGAAAAACCCTACCCTCCCTTTCTGTCCTTGAGGCTGGGTTAATTGAACTAATCAAAGTGTCGCGGAAGCCCCTACTACAACCTTTGTTTGCTCAGGCTTACAGGAGCTAACGTTGAAACGTCTCCCCGGATCGAGATTCGAATCTTCCGCTCTCCGCCAGCTCCTGCACAAATCTCTTCTGCCACCGTTGGTTCTATCTTTAACATGCAAGCCTTTGAGTTCGGTTCCTATCTACCGTTGGTGTTAAAGGGAGCCGGCAGCTATTATTCAACTTTCATCTTTCTTTTCTTTGAATGAGGGGAATGTTTTTGCTAAAATGCTTCCTGGCTTGAAGTTGGGAGATTATCCTCTACCTTCTTTCAGGCTCACTCTAACAGTTCCTTCAGTCTGCCACTCTCTCTTTCTTATATCTGCTATTTATTGCGGAAGGGCCCCAAGCGGACCGTACCGTGCCTCTCGAACGAACCTTCCGGTCGGGTCTTAAGGAGAGCAATCATAGACCAGGGGAGAAACCAGTTACAGGATCAGGAAGGTCCGAGCTGTCGTTGATATGCAAAACAGAGGAAAAGATATCCCTATAACCAATCTCACTTTTTAGGATTGTACCTTCGCGCACTCCTTTGTTCCACCACAGAGCATTACAAGCAAAAATATCCGACTATTTATGATTTATAAGAGGGCAAGTCAATCGCATTAATAAACTTTCAGGAATTCCAGGAGCGGGAGAAGCTGTAACTGAAGCAGGAGAACGGGAAATTCCATTTCAAAGAAGATAGATGAATGGGGTACCCGATTGACATCGTAACCATTAACGAAAGAGAAAGGGCATTTAGAAGAATCTCAGAAACATGGCGATCGATTCGACCGATCAAGAACAGAGCGCGGCTAAGTCCTACCACTATTATTGCTTAAGCGCATTCATCCACATCCACAACAGAATCCACTCACTAAACTAAAGTCGAATAAAGTCCGTACGCTTGAATGAAGCCCTACCCCTACGCTTGAATGAACTCCTGAAACATCCACTTCAATTGATTCTACTTCATCTCCCCCAGGCACCCCTTTCTCTCCTTACCAGCCTGGACAAGACGGATGGGATGAAGGATAGCGGACAAAGCAAGCCAGCCAACAAAGATTGATCCAGTTGCTGTTGGGGACTTTCCCGGGGATGGGAGTCCTTCATATCATATGAGGATTCACCTCTGAAACTCGAAAGAGGGTCCTACCCTACGCCCGACAACAAGAATCGCCTGAGCCAATTAGCTGTTGCCGACCGTGCTTCACTCCACCTCGCTTCCTTCCCCAGATGATTTTGCCTACTCATTGACCAGTGACTTCGGCATCGAGACACTGACTCCCAGATCAGCTAACCACTCTTTGTAAGGCAGAGCTACTTTCTGATCCCCAATGACAATATCGTCACCAGTGGGATTGGGGGCTATGAGTTGAACTGAACTAGACCTGTAATCAAAACTGTGGACATGGGTTAACTCCTATCCTGTAGGAACTATCCCACATTGAATCGACAACAAGTATCTTTCCTTTCAAAGATTGCTGCTTGAAACGAAGTCTGACTCTTCCGGATACGCAACGCCCCTTCTGGAGGCCTTACGACGGCTACTTTTATTGAAGAATTCGGCGTAACGACTGCTTTCGATGGCAATCCTTGATTGATTTCGGAAGGGGTGCGAAAGAGTTCAACACTACGCTCATTTCGTAGATCTACGATTTCAGGGTAAAGGATTTTTGCTTAGCTGCTTAGCGAATCCCCTTGCTTTTATGAAACTTTTCACATTATCTTTGTTTTTCTCGATGCTTTGAATAGCTATCCGGATAGCAGAAGTGCAATCATTTGCGAAAGCTCTTTCTTCGCGCTCTTTTGAATCTAAGTTCTATTCGTCCTCGGGCACTCTTCCAACTTCAAGAAAACGATCTGATGTCTATATGCTTAACACATGAAATTGGCCTTGGCTAGAATAGCTAATAGGCGGGTAGATTGGTTGTCATACCCCTGTCTTTCCTCTTTCTTACTTCCGAGTTGGTGAGTCACTTGCTAGTGTCGACATAAGCACTTTCTCGGTTATAACTGTCTCTAGAATAGCTAATAGGCTTGCTTCCTTGCTAGCATGCCTTGTGGCGAACTAGACTGAAAATTGTGTATATAAAGAAAGAGTCTTACCTTTTTTCAAAAAGAAGAGTCACGCTCTTTAAAAGCCCCTATTCGACGATGACTGAAGCCTATCTTCTTTAATAAGGGCTTTTTTCGGTATACCGCTCTCCGAAGAGAGCCTATGATATCTTTGGTCTTTTTCCCATGCTTTCTGTTGGTCAACAACCAAGCACATCTCACTATAGTTCTTCACTACTCCGTGCAGGAAAGACTCTCTTTCTGTCTGTATGGAGGGAATCCTTTTTTCTCAATCATGTTATGTCCAAGATGTTAAATTCTGCCTTTCACTGGATTATAAAGCACCTTGGTTGTAGTTGTAGTTATTAGTTATTTCGAATTTATCTAGTGTTGTGCGTTCTCGCTATATGCTTTTGCCTGTCTCTGATAATGGGTTGTGTTGACCTGTTTCATGCAATGTTGGGTAAGATCGGTTTCTCTCTC